ATGGCAGTTCCAAAAAAACGTACTTCTATGTCAAAAAAACGTATTCGTAGAAATATTTGGAAGAAAAAAGGATATTTAGTTGCAGTAAAAACTTTTTCTTTAGCGAAATCGGTTTCCACCGGGCATTCAAAAAGTTTTTTTGTGCGACAAACAAATAATAAAGTCTTAGAATAATCTCAATTGATATAGCCTAAAGAACCTCAAATTTTGTAAGATGAATGTTAACTAATGTATTTTTCTGTATTGAATTTCTCAATATTACTTAGAACTCACTGCTGTGATATATAGAATAAGAGTTTTTTGTATATTGGGTTCTAAGTATTATTTTTTTCCCTATCGCAATTGTACTTTTCTATTGTGAAAAGTACAATTGTGATAGAGATTGAAACTCTTTTGTTATATGCCTATCCCAAAACTTAATTGGTTTTGTAAATGGTATTCTAAATTAGAAATTATATGCGCAATAAAGAATATTAATACTTTAATTTTAATATACTAAGGTATCGAAATCATTAGAAAAATAACAAATTATTTGTATTTAATGATGAAATTGTGATAGATATGAAATCCTAGTTATTTGATTTTGTTCATTGAAAAAAAAAATCAATCTTTTTCATTTGAATCCATGAAATCGGATAAATGAAAAACAAATCATAAAAAATAGAGAAAAAAAGACAATTCTTAGTTTTATACCTCAACCGAGAAAAAACTATGGAGTTCCAACTGTTTGGAGAAAACTTAGTTTCTAGTACATGAAAGTTGATTGTTAAAAAACCCACGACGATACTACCTAGGTAGGTATTTTATTGAAGATTCAAATATTTAAACCACAAACCAGTCTTTATTCATTGATTCTAATTAATGTTTCCTAAACTATATTGAATCCTTGAATCTCGACGATTCAACATGAATTGACTATTATTATTTCAAGTAAGCCGCCGTGGTGAAATCGGTAGACACGCTGCTCTTAGGAAGCAGTGCTAAAGCATCTCGGTTCGAGTCCGAGTGGCGGCATCTTCTAAAAGAGATACAATAGATCCTAAAATGTATTCAATTCGCGATTTCCAATTCTGTAATGGGACCCCTTTTATGATATTTGCGACTTTAGAACATATATTAACTCATATCTCTTTTTCGATCATTTCAATTGTGATTATGATTCATTTGATGACCTTATTAGTCCACAAAATTGTAGGATTACGTGATTCATCAGAAAAAGGGATGATAGCTACCTTTTTCTCTATAACAGGATTATTAGTTTCTCGTTGGATTTCTTCGGGACATTTTCCATTAAGTAATTTATACGAGTCATTAATCTTCCTTTCGTGTAGTTTCTTCATTATTCATATGATTCCCAAGATACGTAACCTTAAAAACGATTTAAGCACAATAATTGCACCAAGTACCATTTTTACTCAAGGCTTTGCCATGTCGGGTCTTTCAACTGAAATGCATCAATCCGCAATATTAGTACCTGCTCTACAATCTCAGTGGTTAATGATGCACGTAAGTATGATGTTATTGAGCTATGCAGCTCTTTTATGCGGATCATTATTATCAGTCGCTCTTCTAGTCATTACATTTCGAAAAAACATCAAAATTTTTTGTAAAAGCAATAATTTATTAATTAAGTCATTTTTCTTTGGTGAGATTGAATATTTGAATGAAAAAGGAAGTGTTTTTAAAAACACTTCTTTTCCTTCATTTCTAAATTATTACAAATATCAATTAACTGAGCGTTTGGATTATTGGAGTTATCGTGTCATTAGTCTAGGGTTTACCTTTTTAACCATAGGTATTCTTTGTGGAGCAGTATGGGCTAATGAGGCATGGGGATCCTATTGGAATTGGGACCCCAAGGAAACTTGGGCATTTATTACTTGGACCATATTCGCGATTTATTTACATACTAGAACAAATATAAATTGGAAAGGTACGAATTCGGCACTTGTAGCTTCTATAGGATTTATTATAATTTGGATATGCTATTTTGGGATCAATCTATTAGGAATAGGTCTACATAGTTATGGTTCATTCACATAAACATCTAATTGAATAAACTACATGAAGAATACATAAGATAAAAATGAAGAATACATAAGATAAAAACATCATCCCATATATAACGAAAGTTTGTTTTTATGAGTTTTTGAGAACCATTTAAATTTGAATGATTCCTTGATTCAAACGGTTCTCAAAAACTCGAGATGTATCTAATTACAATTCTTATTTATTTTATTTCTTTTTTCATTATATAGTACAGCAAACGATTTTCAAAATATTAAATTCAAAGAATTATAAGACTTTCCTTCCGTTTCATTAATGAAACACTATCTATGATAATAATTGGATAAGATAGCGTGTACCTTGTCAACTGATAACGAGAGAACAAAATCGGGATAAATACCAATACTTATTACGGGTAGAAAGATACAGATTGAAAGAAATAGTTCTCGTAGTCCAGAATCCCAAAAATTAGAGTTTGGAATATTAAATAACTTGTATCCATAAAACATCTGACGTAACATAGATAATAAATAAATAGGAGTTAATATCATTCCAATTGCCATTACAAAAGTAATTAGCATTTTTGACATTAAAAGATATTTTGTACTAGTAATTAGTCCAAAAAATACTACAAATTCCGCAACAAAACCACTCATTCCTGGCAATGCAAGAGAAGCCATCGAGAAGCTACTGAACATGGTAAATGTTTTTGGCATTGGGATAGATATCCCTCCCATTTCTTCGAGATAAACAAGACGTGTTCTATCACAACTCGTTCCTGCCAAGAAAAAAAGTGCAGCACCAATAAATCCATGAGAGAGCATTTGTAAAATAGCTCCATTGAGTCCCATGTCGGTTATAGAACCAATTCCTATAATTGTGAAACCCATGTGAGATACAGAGGAATAGGCTATTCTCTTTTTTAAATTACGTTGACCAAGAGAAGTTGAAGCTGCATAGATTATTTGCATTGTTCCTATTATCACCAACCAAGGAGAAAATATAGAATGAGCGTGGGGTAGTAATTCCATATTGATCCGAATCAATCCATATGCGCCCATTTTTAATAGGATTCCAGCTAAAAGCATACATGTACTGTAATGTGCTTCTCCATGAGTATCAGGTAACCATGTATGTAGGGGTATAATCGGCAATTTGACAGCATAAGCAATAAGGAAGCCAAAATAGAATATTATTTCCAATGCCACAGGATATGATTGATTAATTAATCTTTCAAAATCTAATGTTGGTTCATTGGAACCATATAAACCCATACCTAGAACTCCTATTAAGAAAAAAATGGAACCCCCTGCAGTGTACAAAATAAACTTTGTAGCCGAGTAGAGACGTTTCTTTCCCCCCCACATGGATAAAAGTAAGTAAACAGGAATTAATTCTAACTCCCACATGATGAAAAAAAGTAAAAAGTCTCGAGAGGAAAATAATCCTATTTGACCGCTGTACATTGCTAGCATCAGGAAATAGAACAACCGCGAATTTCGAGTAATTGGCCAAGCTGCTAAAGTTGCTAAAGTAGTGATAAATCCTGTCAGTAAAATGGGTCCTATGGAAAGTCCATCGATTCCTAGTCTCCAGTGGAAATCAAAAACATCTATCCATTTAGAATCTTCCTTCAATTGCATTAATGGATCATCCAATTGGAAATGATAACAGAATGCATAAGTCGTTAGAAGGAGTTCTAATAAGCATATACATATAGTATACCACCTAAACATCTTATTCCCTCTATGGGGGAAAAAGAAAATTGAGGAACCCGCAAATATCGGTAAAACAACAAGTATTGTTAACCAAGGAAAATAACTCGTGATAAAGACAAGATACATTTTGACCAGAAAAGCCCGTCCTCAAAATAATATATTTTGTCGAGCACGGGCTTTTGTCGGTAAAGAGGAATCACAAATGATTCAAGTGGAGTTTTTTGTAACGTATCAATAAGATAGAGCCATGCTGCGAGTTGTTTCAGGCCCTAAATAAACACGGACACTCAAAAAATCTGTTGGGCAGGCAGATTCACATCTCTTACAACCTACACAGTCCTCGGTTCTTGGCGCGGAAGCTATTTGCTTGGCTTTACATCCGTCCCAAGGTATCATTTCCAATACATCTGTGGGGCAAGCTCGTACACATTGAGTACACCCTATACATGTATCATAAATTTTTACTGAATGTGACATTGGATCTATAAAGTACAGTTTTGAACATAAAAGATTTTCGATCTGGTCAAATCAAATTAGTAGTAAATGAATCATATATTATATATTGTAATATTGTAGACACCAGACGAAACAGTGGTTTATTAAAAACAATCAATATATTTCTTAAATCAATCTGTTTATGAGAAAAGGTCAAGACACTTTGATTTTCGTTTCAACAATTATGATGATACGAGTTGCACATGCGAATTAAAATTAATTGGCCAACAAATCGGTCATCATTATTTCAATATAAATATAAAAATGCAATTCCATTTTATTGAATTGCATTCAAATTCAATAAAAAATAGTATTTCAATTCTATTAAATATTTTTATGTGTCTTTATTTAAATTATCTATGATGATTATCACTAATTATTCAACAAATTCGATTGATTAATACGAGTTGATTTTCTGTTACGATGGATCGACGAAACAATAGCAAGTCCAATAGCTGCTTCAGCAGCTGCAATGGCTATAACAAAGATTGAGAAAATGTCTCCTTTTAATTGGCGACTATCAAATATATCAGAAAATGTTACAAGATTGATATTAACCGAATTTAGTATAAGCTCAAGACACATAAGCGCTCTAACCATGTTTCGACTTGTGATCAATCCATAGATACCGATAGAAAATAAATAAACACTCAAAAAAAGGACATGCTCAAACATCATTGACTAACTCCTTATCAATCTCGATTCATTTCAATATGAACAACAATTCAACCGATTCAATTGATTAGAATAGAACAATTACACAACAAAAGAAGATATTGACGGTAGATAGATTTAACTAAAAATTTCTATTTATTTATTTAGAATTTAGTTAGAATTCTAAGAATTGGGAATCATTATAAGTTAAGTATTTTTATTGCTTATTGTCGAGCCATAGTAATTGCACCTATCAAGGAAACTAAAAGAATTATTGAAATGAGTTCAAATGGAAGATAAAAATCTGTTGATAAATGAATCCCAATTTGTTGAACGTTATTTATTAGGTCCTGTTCCATAATCTGGTTTGACCTTGCAGTCCAAATAATTCCGTACCATGACGTATCTGGGATAGTAGTAATTAGTGAAAAAAGAATAGTTGTACAAACCATCAAAGTGACCCCATCTCCAATGGTCCAAAAATAGGAATTATTGGAATATTCTGAACCATTCATGAACATTACAGCAAATATGATCAAGATATTTATGGCTCCCACATAAATAAGGAGCTGTGCGGCAGCTACAAAATAGGAGTTCGATGAAATATAGAATAAGGATATACAAACAAGAACCAATCCCAATGAAAAGGCAGAATAAATTGGATTGGTAAATAATACTACCCCCAGACCCCCTAATACAAGAATTGACCCCAGAAATACAACAAGAATATCATGTATTGGTCCAGGTAAATCCATTATGTATAAAATACAAAATAAATAACTTTAACTATTTCATGACCTTACTTTAACTTTACTAAATAAATGGTCCAGGAAAGGAAAAGGGGTTACCCTATTTTTGTTTTCTTGTATATAATATTGTATATGATACATTTATAATTGAATTGAATTTGAATATGGATTAATGTAGATATAGATAAAATTATCGGGCCAACCTTACTTTATTTATATTTATCCGAAAGAAAAAAAAAGAAAAAAGTAGTTGAAATTTGCTATTTCGAAATCATCACTAAAAATATATTTTTAGTTTAAATCAAAGAGTGATTCTCAACAATCATTAGTTTTTATTTGTAGTTACTGACTACCCAAAATAAAAAGCTTGGATCCTTTATATCAAAACAAAATCTTAGTAATCGGTAATTGTTCTTGAATCAAAGGGTTTATCTTTGTCTATTTTTATTTGAGTCGAATTCATAACTGTTTGAATTGTATAATCTCCAATTATTGAGATTGGTAATCGACCCAAAGCAATTTGATTATAATTCAATTCGTGACGATCATAAGTAGAAAGTTCATATTCTTCAGTCATTGATAAACAATTTGTTGGGCAATACTCGACACAGTTACCACAAAATATACAAACCCCGAAATCTATACTATAATTAAGTAATTGTTTCTTTTTAATATCTCTTTCAAATCTCCAATCAACAACGGGTAGATCTATCGGGCATACACGAACACATACTTCACAAGCAATACATTTATCAAATTCAAAGTGGATTCTACCCCGGAAACGCTCTGATGTGATCGATTTTTCATAAGGATATTGAATAGTTACAGGTAAACGATTTGTGTGGGATAAGGTAATTATGAAACTTTGACCAATGTACCTTGCAGCTCGTATTGTTTGTTGACCATAATTCATGGACCCAATTACCATAGGGAACATATTGTAGATATACATGAAAAATTTGACGTTTCTTTCTCTTGTTTGATAGAGATTATGAATCTAAAATAGTGTTATCGTATTCTCTTATTTATAATGAAACAAGTTGGGAAGAAGTTGTTAATAACAGATTACCTAGAGAAATAGGTAAAAGAAATTTCCATCCAAGATTTAATAACTGGTCCATTCTCATTCTAGGTAAAGTCCATCTTGTTGTGATAGAAATGAAGAGAAACAAATAAGCTTTAGTTAATGTAATAAGGATACCCATTGTCATTCCAAAAATGCCGGCGATTTTTTTTATTCCGAAAAGCTCAGAAATGGATATATACGGAATAGGTAAATTCCACCCACCTAAGTAAAGAACTGTTACAAATAATGAAGAAACTAATAAATTTAGGTAAGAAGCAAGATAAAATAAACCGTATTTGATACCCGAATACTCGGTTTGATAACCTGCTACTAATTCCTCCTCCGCTTCTGGTAAATCAAAGGGCAATCTCTCACATTCGGCTAGAGAAGAAATTAGAAAAACAATAAATCCTATAGGCTGACGCCACAGATTCCACCCCCAAAAACCATATTTTGACTGTGCTTCAACTATATCAACTGTACTTGAACTGTTAGATAATCATAGTCGATAATAACATCACTGTTCCCATCGCTATTTCAAAACCGTACGTGAGACCTCAGCTTCATACGGCTCCTCGATGGCCACAAAAAAAATGTAAGGATGGGTTCGGTATTATCACCATCTTTGGATGGATAGAATAAAGATACATCGGAAAGTCCCAAATTAGACCAATGGAATTCTGTCTGCTAGAATAAGAAAAAAAGTGCTTCCGAATTGATCTCATCCTTTACAATAAAAATTTCTCTTTGTTCGGTAATAACTTAATATTTCAATAAAATACTCCTTATATCAATCAATACAAAATAAAAAGAATTAGTCATTAGTTCATGAATCGTGATAAGAATTCGATATGTATGAATATGGATAGAGAAAAGAATAAATAAGGATCCCCTTTTTTTATTATTCATTCAATTACTGCATTCCATTTCTTTTTTCCTGTTCTTCTGTCTCAGAGGAGGATACTCAAAAATAAAATAAAGAATTAATTCGTTCTTGATAGTCATTTCTTTAACCAGTGAATAGGAGCATACTCTAGATCGGAATCGTAGGGAAGTACTACTTGATCATTTCTACCAATTTCAAGTCCTTATTATGATTCGTTTTATGAAGAAATACCTCTTTTTTGATACCTTACATTATCTCCATTACTAATCCTTTGTGTACCTTGGTGTTCCTAACCGTCCACTGACTTTTGATTGATCCCCGGTATAGTAATACATATGAGACAGTAGTAGAAACTCCATACAGTTGATCTTTTGTTTGCGCCCGCTTCAAGATATGATGACTAATCAAAAAATCTTAATCTTGGGGTAAGCAGTTTACACTGCTTATTTTTACTTCAACTTTATTCTTGTACATAGGGAATGAGATTGTTTCTTCTTACTACAAATTTTGAAGCTGTTTAGTTTCACTCATATAACTATCTGGTTTAACTCATCAACCCGAATGCTGAATAAAAAAAATGAAAACATCTATTCAATACATTGAACCTCTTTCTTTTTTCTTTTATTTCTAGAAGAGAGGTTCAAAGTTCATATTCCAACGAATCACACGTAGAGATATTGATAACACACATAGAGTTAATGGTATTTCATAACTAATAGATTGAGCAGCAGCTCGTAGACCACCTAAAAAGGAATATTTATTATTCGATCCATATCCTGACATAAGAAGCCCAATAGGAGCAATACTAGAAATGGCGATCCATAAAAAAACACCTATACTGAGATCGGCTAAAACAAGACGATACCCAAAAGGAATTACTAAATAACTTAGTAGAATTGATATAACCGCTATAGACGGTCCCACACTAAACAAACGAATATCTCCTCGAGATGGGAGGAGGTCCTCTTTAAAAAGTAGTTTAGTCCCATCCGCTATAGCTTGAAGAATTCCCAACGGGCCAGCATATTCAGGCCCAATACGTTGTTGTATCGCTGCGGATATTTCTCTTTCTAACCACACAATTACTAGTACCCCCATTGTTATTCCCAATATAAGGGTCAAAATGGGTACAATCCATATTAGTCCATACACTTCTTTTAAAAATTCCGATGTAGAAAAAGAATTGATAGTTTGTACTTCTGTCGTATCAATTATCATTTCAACGATCAACTTCTCCCATAATGATATCTATACTACCCAATATCGTCATGATATCAGCCAATTTCATTCTTTTAACTAGCTGAGGAAGAATTTGCAAATTGATAAAACCGGGTGGACGAATTTTCCATCTCCAGGGGAAAACACTATTATCTCCTATCAAATAAATTCCCAATTCTCCTTTTGGGGCTTCCACTCTCACATAAAGTTCTTGTTTCGACAATTCTAAATTGGGTGAAGGTTTTTTACTAATAAATCTATATTCAAAATCATTCCATTCAGAATTCTTTGCTCTATCAAAGCGTCGTACTTCTAAATTTTCATAAGGTCCTCCAGGAATTCCTTCTAGAGCCTGTTGAATAATTTTTATGGATTCCTTCATTTCACCGATTCGTACTAAATAACGAGCTAATGAATCTCCTTCTTTTTGCCATTGGACTTCCCAATCGAATTCATTGTAACACTCATAATGATCAACTTTACGAAGATCCCATTGGATTCCAGAAGCTCGTAACATCGGTCCTGATAAACCCCAATTTACAGCTTCTTCTCCACCAATAATGCCCACTCCTTCAACTCGTTCCAAAAAAATGGGATTCCACGTAATAAGTTTTTGATATTCAACAACTCCTGTTAAAGAATAATCGCAGAAATCCAAACATTTATCTATCCATCCATAAGGTAGATCAGCAGCTACTCCTCCAATACGGAAATAATTATGCATCATTCGCATACCTGTGGCGGCTTCGAATAGATCATATATCAATTCCCTTTCTCTTAAAATATAGAAAAAGGGAGTCTGTGCACCGATATCCGCCATAAAAGGTCCAAGCCATAACAAATGAGAAGCTATACGGCTCAATTCCAGCATAATTACTCTGATATAGCTAGCTCTTTGAGGTACTTGAACATTTTCCAATTGTTCTGGCGCATTTACGGTTATTGCCTCTGTGAACATAGTAGCTAAATAATCCCATCGTGTTACATAAGGTAGATATTGTATAATTGTTCGATTTTCCGCTATCTTTTCCATTCCTCTGTGTAAATAGCCCAATATGGGCTCACAGTCAATAACATCTTCACCATCGAGAGTAACGATTAGTCGGAGAACACCATGCATTGATGGGTGGTGAGGCCCCATATTGACTATCATGAGATCTTTTCTTGTAACCGGTACTGTCATATCTTTTCTTCCTTAATTCATTATTCCATGAATTCCTCAAAACGAGACTCATCAAAACGAAAAATTGAATACTACTAAAAAAAATTCAAACGATTAAATTAACGAGTTTTTGGCTCTCGAATATCCAACTGACCAATTAATTTCTTATAACGTACTCTATTTTTCTTTGACAAATAAGCCAGCAACCGTTGACGTTTTCCTAGAATTTTTCGTAGACCTCTTTGTGATAAAAAATCTTTTTTGTGCAATTCCAAATGTGAAGTAAGTCTCCGTATCTTATTGGTGAAACTGAATACTTGAAATTCAACAGAACCTTTGTTTTCTTCTTTTTCTTCTTGTGGAATAATGGAAATGAATGAATTTTTGACCATAAAAAATTTTTCTATCCTTTTTCTTTCTTTTTCATGGATTTTTCCGATCAGGAAAAATAAAAAAAAAGAATTATGCCGGTTATTTTAATCTAGTACACACATCTAGTACACACAAAAATTTGGATTTATTCATATACTACTTCTTTATTTTATCCAAATCAAATTGAAAATTTGATTTGGATAGAAAAGGATAATATGTTTCCACATTAACGAAAGAAAAGAATTTATTTCTATCTAAAAGGATTCCCCTAATTTATTTATTCCTATATCCAATTGAATGGATACACCATTCAATCTGTATCATTTACCAAAATATAACATAGCATATGCATACATCTTTCGGCTTTCATATACCGAAAATGTCACGGAATATAGATATATATATGATATAGGAAATATACTATTAAATTAAATAATTCTAAATCGTGGATACATATGTATCCTTGACATACTGAAACGACTGCCATTATTGGTATCAAACCAATAGCGATTCATACAAGCTAAATCTTCTAATCGGTAATTGGGCCAAAGAACAAATTTGCATTTAATGAATTTATTTGTATCCGTATTAAGATGCTTGTCCTCATCCAAAAATTTTCCAGAGTTTCTTATGTTATTTTCATTGCAAAATAATGGATTTCTATTTCTATCCGTAACATTCCAATTATGGGAATTGAAACAAATTAACATTCTCAATTCTCTGCGACGTCTAGGAGATAGAATATTTTCGGGAACAAGGAAATCATAATAATTTGTGTCCTCATTCACAAGCATATTCCCATATCGTACAATGGGTTTATCCAAATTCCTCTTATCAATATATCTTTTTTTTATGCATTTTCTATTAGTTTGGTGTTTATTGTTCTCGACCAATGAAATACTTATAGTTTGATATATAATTAATTTTCCATCCCTTTTTATAGATAGACGAATTGGTTCGATAATTAATATTCCCTTTTTTATCAATTCTGTAAGAGCTAGATCTTTCTGAATTAGCATTACATCCAGATGCATCTCTCCTCTTTGAATCGAGGATATAGCAATTTCTTTTGGATTTATCAGTCTAAGTAAGAGACAATATACCTTGATATTATTGATCATTCTTTGGTTCAAGGAGTCATCCCATCTTAATTGAAAAAGAAAATATTTTTTCAGGAAGAAATCTAGTTCTGCTTCCTTGTTTTTCTTGGATTGTTTTTTCTTCTTACCTTTTTTAATGGTAATGTCTGATCTCGCATAATTCTCTTCAATATCTTTTTTTTTGTTTTCTTTTCGTAGATCTGATACAAGATTTACTTGGTCCTGTTGCTCATTTTTTTGTTGGTTGGAATTTTCTAATTTAAGATATTTTTTTTGATGAGATATCATCTGAAGATTATTTTTTCCATTTATATTGATGTTTTTATTTTGACTTTTATTTTTATAAAAATAAAAGTCAAAAAGAAGTAATTTGATTGGTATAATCCATGGTTTAATCTTATATGCATCAAAAAGTAAGACAAATTCTGGGAAGAACCAAGATTCTAGATTTGATATGGTATGATAAACTCTTTCTTGATTCATTCCCATCCAATTAAAAAAAATACTTTTTTGATTGGATGGGTTGATTTCTTGATGAATCGTAAGAGAAAAAATATCTTTTTTTTTCAATTTGTTGTTGATTTTTTTTTCAGTCTTAGTATTTTTATCAATTTTGGTACCGATATGTGTATTGGTCCAGGTCTCAATATCGATATTTTTTCTAAGACAAAAGTGGAGAATTTTACAATCAAAATATTTTCTATCTAGATTTTTATGCGTATCAATAATATATCCTTCTTCTAGATAATCACTAATAGCTGTACTTACCAATACATAAAATGATTCGGATTTTGGTTTATTGAAATTATATGGAATTTTGTGAACCCCATTTACTTGTAATCTTGACCCATAAATATAAAAATCCTCCTTATCCCCATAGTTCATATATTTATGTGATAAAAGATCATATCTGTAGTGTTTTTTCCATTTTTCTTTTTGATTTGTCAATGAATCCGCTGCATAGTAATTTTGTTTCACGTAATGAATTAATTGGTCTTTTTCTTTTTTATATGAATCCGCTTTAATTGAGTCCTTATTTTGAATCCTATAACGTTGATTGATTCTATTTCGCCATTTTTGTGGTACTAACCGCGACCATTTGGTTTGAGATAAATTGTATTGATAATGCCCCTTTAACCAGTTTTTCCATTCAATCATTCCAGACTTATGAATTTTCTTATGTCTTGAATTGTAATCAAATATTCCTCGTGTCATACAATAATCCTTGATTTTATCCTTAATAAAAGGATAAGTCCCCTGATATTGAAGTAGAGATTTCAATTGATACTTGTTAAGTAATTGGGTTTGTGATAATTTGTAAAATACATATGCTTGGGACAAGGAGGATAAGTCATAATACATTTTTGTACTATTACTAATATTAGTATTCGAAAAGGACTTTTTTATAGTGGAAAAAAAGTTCATTGTATTTTGATCTCTTTCATCAATTCCTTCCTGATTTGTTTGATCGTTGTAAACGGATTTATTGATTATTTTTTTTGTTGATTCAAAGAAAAGTTGGAAATAGATCCTGTGAATGGTAATCATACATAGCAAGATATCTATATATATATTTTCAATCAGAGATTTCATAAAATAATGTGATTTACGTATTAATCGTATATTTATTCTTTGGAATATCTGCCAAATATGTTTCTGTGATTTCGATCTTTTATCATCACAAGTTAGAATTATTTTTTTCTTGTCTTTTGTGATTCGTTCTATTTGATTCCTGATTGTGATTGTTCTATCAGAAAGATCTTTCATCTTTTTTTCTATGAGTGAATAATTTGTCCAATTCATGGATTGGATTTGAATGGTTGATTTGTGAATAATCTTATTATTTATTTCGGAATCTTTTCCATTTTCAGCCGTTTCATATACTTTCACCTTGCTCAATTCAAATAAGAGTATTGGGTTTACTTTTTGAATTTCCTTCATTATTCGTTTTAGAACTAGAAGTATTTTAATGATCCATCTTGTTTTTTCTTTTGAAACTTTTAGAAGTAGAAATAAATCCTTTTTAACTTTTCTAACTTTTTTTTGGAGTTCTTTATAAATGGGTTCAAAAAAGGAAGGTCGTTTTCGGGGATTCCCAAAAGGGAATTCCGCTTCCATTCCCCAAACCGTTAAAAAACAAAAATTGTCTTTTTTTCCTTTTTTTTTTATTTGATCCCTAGGATGAGATCGTATTTTAGATCTTCGCCAAGGTTTCAAACAGAAAGGAAATAGAATCTTTATCTGAATACCGTCTGTTAACCAATCTTTGGGAAATTCTGTTTCTGATAATTGAACACCATTATAAGTGCATTTAACATGCATTTCTCTATTCCACTCCTTCAAATCCTCATACCATTCGGGGAATTGGAATAATAGCATACGGCCAATATTTTTAGCAATTATCAATGAAGGCAATACAATGTATTTTCTAAGAAAAGATTGGCTTACTAACATCAAACCCCTTATTGCTTGAGCGAATATAATGCTATCCCAAGTTTCTGATATTACTATACGTTCATTTTCCTCTTTTTTTTCTTCGTTTTTTTTCTCTTTTTCCCTTGTCTCTTCCTCCTCAAAATCAAAATGTGAAATTTTCAATTCTGGTTCTCTCCCCACCGAATTCCTAAAAATGAGATTCATCATTTCAGAGATATAAAAAGAAGAAAAAAAAAATGTTTTGTCTATTCGATCCAAAAAAAGCGGAGAATGCACATTTGCTTGAAACATTTCCCAAATAACCGTTTTACGTCTTTGAGCACGCATGGATCCTTTGATTATATCCCGACGAAAATCCGATTGTTGCGAGTAACGTATCAAAGCCACCTCTTCTGCTTGATCACTATTATTAGTATTATTTGTAGTTGTAATAGGGTTGGTATTCTGATTGTTATCAGTATAAATTACTACGCGTTTGGCTTTTCTTGAACGAATTTCATGATCTTCCTTAGATTCTTCCTCATTTTCTTCCTCCTGTTCTTCCAAATCATCAGTTAATTTGTATGACCACCGAGGAACCCTTTTACGGATTTCTTCTATTCCAATAGATTTATTTCTAATTATTGTTTGATCGTTTGGATCAGTTGTAATTACATCGAATACCCATTTTAAAGCTTTTGTTTGATTTTCTAAATCAATTCTTGTTTGCTCTCTCAATAAAGAATATTTTTTAAAATGCAAAATGGGTGCAGGCTCAAAAGGAAATTCTTTGATTGAGGTTAAGGAATTACCAATATAATTCAGTAATGATTCCCTATCAGGCGGATTCTTTTGATGTTCAAATTTTCTGGAATAATTAGAATTATTAGGAAGTAGCCCATAAATCTTATTTATCCAATTGATTTCTATGGAATCCTCCGTATCTGTAGAAGTGATTAAATCATTCATGATCATATGTGAATAGAATTTTTTTATTGTTCCACGATATGGTCCCCTCAAAAAGGGGTCATACGTTTTGGGCAAGTATTTTTGTTCGTTTTCATCATTGCATAATCTGGTCCTTTTTTCGAGCATATCTAGAGCAAGAAATCCCTTTTCCTTTTCTAGAGCTTTTGTTCGACTTATTAATTCATTGTT